AATTTTTTTAAAAAAAAATATGAATAATAATCAATTTAAAATAAAGAAAAAATTTATTTAAAGAGAAGTTTTTTAAAAAAAAATTCTTAAAAAAAAAAATTATATAATATAAATTATTTATATTAATTTAAATAAATATTTTTAAATAAATTTTGTAAATTATACACAGTCTTAAAATAATTAATATATTTAAAATAATATAACTGTTAGATTATAAAATAATATTAATAATTTAATAAATTTTTAATAGCGCTAGTTTATTATATTTAAAATAAATTACCACTCCCTAGTTATTTAATATACACTCTGAATCATTAAAATCTATTAATTGGGGGTAGATATAATAGGTAAAATCTACATATTTATCCTATAAATTGTGGTTATAAGATAAATAATGAATAATACTAAAAACTAATGTGATATACGATTATATTTTCTAACATCGGAGAACCTATTAATAGTGAGGTAAAGCGGCTAGATATAAAATCAAGAAGAAATCGGTTAAAAAAAAAAAAGATAAATCTATAGTAGTAACCGCATAATAGATGTTAATATAATATATTAAAGTTTAATAAATAGTTTACTGTTAATGATGTTTACATCATCCTAGAGGCCTATTAATAATTAAATTTTAATATAGAAAAAGATTATATATATATATATTATATAAATATTTAATATAAAATAAATATTTATATAAAAATATTTTTATTTTAATTATAATATTAATTAATATTAAGTTTTAATTAATTTAAAAAAGATTTATATATATATATATTAATATTTATTTTATTTATAATAAAATAAAAAAAAAAAAAAAAAAATAATAATCATATAGATAATTAAAGTATTTATAAAATATTAATAATTAATATAATCTTTGAGAGTAATATTAAATTTTAATTATTTATTTATTAATAAAAAAATTTATTAAGAATTAATATTTAAATTATTATAAATTTATTAAAATTTAAAAATTTATTGATTAAATATTAAAATTTTAAAAATTTATTATTAATTTTATAATCATGAATTATTAAAAAATTTAAAAAATTTTTAAAAATTATTTTTAAATTAATATTTTTAAAAAATATTTATTTATTCTTTATATAAAATATTTATATATGTGGGTAAAAAGCAAATTTTATTCAATTGAAAATTAGGGAGGGGGGATTTGAAAATTTAATAAAATAAAATAATTAATAGGTTTAAATATCATTAATATATATATATTAATATAATTAAAAATATAATTTATATTTAATAAAATTTATTTAATTTAATATAAATATATATATATGAATGTATGTGTTTTAATGTATATTTAAATTAGAATATTTAAATTTAATATGGTGAATTTATAATTAAAAAAAGGAATTAAAATTAATAATTAATTCAAATAGAATGAAATGAATTTTATAGTCAAAAGGAATTAAAATTAATAATTAATTCAAATAGAATGAAATGAATTTTATAGTCAAAAGGAATAAAAATTAATAATTAATTCAAATGGAATGAAATGAATTTTACAGTCAAAAGGAATTAAAATTAATAATTAATTCAAATGGAATGAAATGAATTTTACAGTCAAAAGGAATTAAAATTAATTAATTAATTCAAATGGAATGAAATGAATTTTATAGTTAAAAGGAATTAAAATTAATAATTAATTCAAATGGAATAAAATGAATTTTGTAGTCAAAAGGAATTAAAATTAATAATTAATTCAAATGGAATGAAATGAATTTTATAGTCAAAAGGAATTAAAATTAATAATTAATTCAAATGGAATGAAATGAATTTTATAGTCAAAAGGAATAAAAATTAATAATTAATTCAAATGGAATAAAATGAATAGAATATCAAAAATTGAATATAAAAAGTGAATAAAAAAGTTATTATATTAAAATGTATAAATTTCATATTTTTAAAATAAAAATTTAATTTTTGTTTAAAAATTAATTAAAAAGTGTTAATAATAAATAAAATTTTATATTTAAATAATTAAAAAAAATTAATATTTAAATTTAATAAATTAATGAAAGTTAAATTTAGAAATTTTTAATAATTATTGGTAAATTTAGTGCCAGCATCAGCGGTTAAACTAAAATTAAGAATTAATTTGTTCAATAAGAATAAAATAAAATTATTAAATATTTAAAAATATTTATTTTAAGTAAAGTTATATAAAAAATAATTTTTTTATGGTGAAATATGAAAAAGTTTAAATTTATATAAATTAAAAAAATTTAATTTAAAAATTTATAAAATAAACTAGGATTAGATACCCTATTATAATAAATAAATAAAAATTATTAAAATATTAAATGATAAATCATTAAATTTAATAGATTTGGCGGTATTTTATTCAATTTAGGGGAACTTGTTTAGTAATTGATATTCCACGATAAGAAATACTTAATTTTATATTTATGTATTGCTGTTTTAAAATTTATTTTTAAGATAAATTATAATTTATTATAGTAAAATAATTCAAGTCAAAATATAGTATAATTAAGATTTAATGAGTTACAATAAATTAAATTTATATGAATTTTTAAATTTAAATTTAAAATGAAGGTGGATTTAAAAGTAAATTTAATAAATAAATTAAATTGAAAAATGTTTTAAAATATGTACAAATTGCCCGTCACTTCCAATTAAATGGAATAAGTCGTAACAAAGTTTAGATACCGGAAGGTGTTTATTGAGAATAAAAATTTTAGTTTAATAGAAAATAATTTATTTACAATAAATAGAATAATAAAGGTTATTAAAATTTTATTATAAAAAATAATTAAATTTATTAGTTTAAATTGTTAAATTTAAAAAAAAATATTTAAAAATTTTTTGTTTAAGTAATAAATTTGAATAAATTTATTAAATTATATTTATAGTAAAGTAATTGAATTTTTATTAAATAAAAAAGTAAATTTTAAATATTGTATCTTTTGTATCAGAGTTTATTAATTAAAAAATTAAAATTTAATATTTCTCGAATTTTAAAGATCTAATTTTTAATGTTAGTTAATGTGGAATAATTATTAAAAATTAAAAAATTAGTAGTGAAAAGTTAAACGGTTTAAATGATATCTAGTTTTTTTAGAATTGAATTAAATTCAGTATTAAATTTTTTTTTTATTATTTATTATAATGAAATAATTTAATAGAAAATATTTAAGGGATAAACTATAAATATAAATAATAATTTAAATAAGATTTTTAATAAAAATATTTATAATAATAGAAATTTTTAATAAGTATTTTATAATTTATAATTATGAAGAAAATAATTTTAATTTAAATTTTAAATTTTATAAAAAAAATATTAAATAAATATAATTATGGTATAATGATAAAATTAGTAAAATAAAATATTTATAAATAATAATAATAAAAAATTAATATTAAAGAATTAGACAAAAATTTTATTCACCTGTTTATCAAAAACATGGTCTATAGAGTATAATTATAGATTAGTTCTGCCCAATGAGGTTAATTTAAATGGCTGCAGTATATTGACTGTACAAAGGTAGCAAAATCAATTGTTTCTTAATTAGAAACTGGAATGAAAGAATCAATGAAATAAAAATTGTTTCAATATTATAAATTGAATTTAAAATTTAAGTTAAAATGCTTAAATAGAATTATTAGACGAGAAGACCCTATAGAATTTTATAAAATTTTATAATAAAATTTTTTTTGTAAATAAATTTTTATTATAAATTATATTTAATTGGGAGGATTATAAAATTTAATTAACTTTTATTATTTTAAAAACATAGATAAATGAATTTTTGATTATTATTATAATTATAAGAAAAAATTACCTTAGGGATAACAGCGTAATATTTTTGGAGAGATCAAATTGATAAAAATGTTTGCGACCTCGATGTTGAATTATGATATAATTTAAGTGAAGAAATTTAAATTGTTAGTCTGTTCGACTATTAAAATCATACATGATTTGAGTTCAGATCGGTGTAAGCCAGATCGGTTTCTATCTATAATATATAAAAATTTTTTTGTACGAAAGGACTAAAAATTTAAAATACTTTTTTTTGAATATTGAATAAAATTAATATTATTATATAAATAAAATTTATATTTAGATTATAAAAATTATTAGAAATAATATAATAATTTACATAATTATTGTTTTTCAATTATTTAGAATTTTATTAGTATTTTTAGGTTCATTAATTGGGGTAGCTTTTTTTACTTTACTAGAACGTAAAATTTTAGGTTATATTCAAGATCGTAAAGGTCCAAATAAAGTTGGAATAATAGGAATTTTTCAACCTTTTAGAGATGCCATTAAATTATTTTTAAAAGAAAACATTATTTTATTTAGAAGATATTTATATATATTTAGTCCAATAATAGGATTTATTATTAGAGTAATAGCTTGTCAAGGTTTTAAAAGATATATAATAGGTGGTTTTAAATATTCAATATTATTTTTAGTAGGAGTAATAATAATAATTTCTTACATAATTATATTAGGAAGATGAGCTTCAAATTCTCATTATTCATTATTAGGAGGTGTACGTTCAGTAGTTCAAGGTTTATCTTATGAAGTTTGTATATTTTTTTGTTTTTTTAGATTTTATTTATATTTAGGTGGATTTAAAATTTCAATATTAGTAAATTTTAAATTTTATCCCATTATTTTAATTAATTTTATATTATTTTTATTATTTATAATTTGTATTTTAGCTGATTTAGGTCGTGTTCCTTTTGACTTAATGGAAGGGGAATCAGAATTAGTTTCAGGATTTAATACAGAATATATAGGTGTTGGGTTTGGATTATTTTTTTTAGCTGAAAATATATTATTATTAATTTTAATAGAATGATTAGTAGTAATATTTTTTAATCAAGTCCCAGGATCAATAATATTTAGATTTTTTTCATTATTTTTATGTTTAATAATAATTATTATTCGGGGGGTATTTCCTCGTTTTCGATTTGATAAGTTGCAATATTTTTGTTGATTCACAGTTTTACCATGATCAATAATAATAGTTATATTAATTGGTATCTATAAATATACGTTATTTATTTAATATATTATTTTGGCAGAATAGTGCATTAAATTTAGAATTTAATTATATATTAAAATTTAATATAAATAATAAATAATTATTTTCTACGAGTAAATGGTTAAAGTTAATAGAAAATTTATTTTCTATTTTATATTTTCAAAATATAAGCTTATTTAGCTAATTAACTAGAAAATGAAAAAATTTCATATTTTATTAATAAATCTATGAGTAAAAAAAAATAAAAAATAAATAATTGTATAAATTTGACTTATAGAGATAAAAGGATATTCAATTTCTTTTCCCCCTAATCAAGTTAATATAAAGAATGAAGAAAATAATAGTCAAAATGTAAATTTATTAAGAAAATTAAATTTTGGTAAATTATTATTATTAAAATTTATTCATGGAAGGATTAATAAAATTATAATTGATATTAATAATGCAATCACACCTCCTAATTTATTAGGGATAGCACGTAAAATTGCATATGCAAATAAAAAATATCATTCTGGTTTAATGTGAGATGGAGTAACTATAGGATTTGCAGGGGTAAAATTGTCAGGGTCACCTAGATAATAAGGAAATTGTAGAATAAAAATAAAAAATATCATTAAAATAATAGAAAAAGTAATTGAGTCTTTAAATAAAAAATAAGGATAAAAAATAATTTTATTAATATTGCTATTTGAACCTATAGGATTATTAGATCCAGTATTATGAAGAAATATTAAGTGAATAATAACAAATAAAAGAATAATAAATGGTAAAATAAAATGAAAAGAATAAAATCGATTTAATGTAGGGTTATTAACAGAAAATCCCCCTCAGATTCATTCAACAATTATAGAACCTAAATAAGGGATAGCGGAAATTAGATTTGTAATTACTGTAGCTCCTCAAAGAGATATTTGTCCTCAAGGTAGTACATAACCAAGGAAAGCAGTAGCTATAGTTAATAAAAAAATAATTACACCAATTGTTCAAGTTTCTTTAAGTATATAAGAGTAATAATAAATACCTCGACCAATATGAATAAATATACAAATAAAGAATAAAGAAGCTCCATTTATATGAATTAAACGTATTATTCAACCTTGATTAATATCTTTTATAATATGAATTACGCTATCAAATGCTGCAAAAATTGATGGGCAATAATGAAGAGATAAAAATAATCCTGAAATAATTTGAATAATTAAACAAAGTCCTAAAAGTGATCCTAAATTTCATCAATAATTAATATTTATAGGAGAAGGAAGAAAAATTAATGAGTTAGAGAATATTTTTATTAAAATATGGGTTTTTAATAATGATTTATTCATTTACTTTTTAAAAAAAAAAATAAATTAGATTAATTTTTTTATGGGTTTTTTAATTTTAAAAAGAATTTTAGTAATGAAAATTATTAATAATAAAACTAATAAAATTAAAAAAATATTAAATTTAATATTTTTATAATTTACAATTTTAAAGTTTGGTAGAAATAAATTAATTTCTTGTTGAATAAGATAATTTTTATTAAATAAATAATTTAAATTTATTAAAAATTCTATATTTATAAAAATATAAAAAATAAATAAAGTTAATAATATAATAATTAAAAATTTAAAAAATAAATTTTTTTTTGAAATTAGAGTTTCTTCTGCTATAAAGGTTAAAATTAAAGAGAATAGAACTAAAAGTCCTCCTGTTATTATAAAAAAAGTTAAGTAAGAAAAAAATGTTGAATTAAAAATTTTAGTAGTGTTTAAAGCTGAAATAATTGAATATAAAATTAATCAAGTAAATAATTCTATAGCTGTTAATTTTTTTATTAAAATTAAGAAAATTAAAATTGAAAGTATTAAAGATGAAAAAATTGAATAAAATATAAAAAGAATTGATTTGTTCATTTTCAAAAAATAGTTTAATAAAAACATTAATTTTGGAGATTAAAAATATATTGATTTAAATATTTTTTTGAAGCTTTAAAATTATATTTATCTTTAATTTACAAGATTAAAATTTTTTTTAAACTATAAAGCTTAAAATTTATTTTAAATAAATATAATAAGAAAATTAATTATATAGTTTTTGATAATGGAAATAAAAATTTTTTTAGTTGTAATAATTTTAATTTTGATTGTAAAATTTATAAATCATTTTTTTTTATATTTAATATGTATAGAATTTTTGGTTTTAACAATTTTATTTATTATATATGAATATTTAAATTATATAAATTTAGAATATTTTTATTTAATTTTTATAGTTATATTTGTTCTTGAAGGAGTAATAGGTTTAATTATTTTATTGAATTTCATTTATTATAAAGGTAGAGATATAAATAAAAATTTATTATTAATAATATGATAAAATTTATTATATTTATTTTATTTAGAATTGGTTTATTAAATTATTGTTATATAAATTTATATATATGTTGTTTGTTAATTATATTTTTTATACTTATTAATATTAATTTAATTTTTAACTTATTTAATTTAGTTAATATAACTTTTTCTATTGATTTTTATTCAATATATTTAATTATTTTAAGAATTTTTATTATTAGATTAATATTAATAATTTCAATAGAAAAAATTAGAATATTTTTAGTTATATTATTATTATTATTGTTAGTTTTTAGATTTTCAACAATAAATTTTTTAATATTTTATTTTATATTTGAAGCAAGATTAATCCCAATTTTTTTATTAATTATTTATAATGGTTATTCATTTGAGCGTTATGAAGCTGCTATATATATATTTTTTTTTACAATAATTTCTTCTTTACCATTTTTAATAATTATTATTTATATTATAGAAAATTTTTATACTTTAATATATTCAATATTAGAAATTTTACAAATTAAATTAAGAAATTTTATTTTTTTAGTTATATTAATAGTATTTTTAGTAAAAATTCCAATATTTTTTTTTCATATTTGACTTCCTAAAGCTCATGTAGAAGCTCCAGTATATGGATCAATAATTTTAGCAGGAGTATTATTAAAGTTAGGGAGATATGGAATTTTACGTTTAGCTCAATTCTTTCCTTTTAGTCTAATTAAATTAAGATCTTGAATTATTTCAGTAAGATTAATTGGTGGTGTAGTGATGAGATTAGTTTGTTTAGTTCAAGTTGATATAAAAATATTAGTTGCTTATTCTTCCGTTGTTCATATAAGGATATTAATTGCTAGTTTAATAACTTTAAGAAAAATTGGTTTCATTGGTTCATATTTAATAATAATTGGGCATGGATTATGTTCATCAGGTTTATTTTATATTGTAAATATTAATTATGAATATAGAGGAAGACGATTTTTGTATTTAAATAAAGGAACAATTAATTTAAATTCTTCATTAAGAATATGATGATTTTTATTATGTATTAGAAATTTTTCTGCCCCAATTAGTTTAAGTTTAATTGGTGAAATTTTAATATTAATAAGTTTAGTGTCTTTTAATTATTTAAATTTATTTTATTTAATAATATTATGTTTTTTTAGAGCTGCCTATTCATTATATTTATTTAGTTATACTCAACATGGTCAAATAAATCAATTATATATAAAATTTTTTTATGTAAATGTAAAGGAGTATATAATTTTGTTTCTTCATTGATTTTATTTAAATATAATAACTTTTTGTTTGAATTATTTTATAATTTATTTAAATAGTTTAAGAAAAATTCTAATTTGTGGAATTAGAGATATAGTAAATATTTTAAATAATTGTATATATATATATTTATTTATTAATATTAAATAGGTTTATTACATTTATTATTTTTTTAATTATAGTATATTTTAATAAGGTAATTTTTTTTCATTGAAGATTAATAATACTTAATTCTTTAAATATTGAATTTATTATTTTAATTGATTGAATTTCAATAGTTTTTTTAAGATTAGTTAGATTAATTTCTAGATTTGTTTTACTATATAGAGTTAGTTATATAAATGGTGATAAAACTTTAAATCGATTTTTTTATTTAATTTTATTATTTGTTTTTAGAATAATATTAATAATTTTAAGACCAAATATTATAAGATTAATATTAGGGTGAGATGGATTAGGATTAGTTTCATATGGATTAATTATTTATTATCAGAATTGAAAATCTTTTAATAGAGGAATAGTAACAGTTTTATTAAATCGATTAGGAGATGTAGGTATTTTAATAATAATTAGATTATTAATAATTAAAGGTTCATGAAATTTATTTTTTTATTTTAGTGAAATAAATTTAATTGTAGTATTATTAGTTGTTAGAGCATGCACAAAAAGAGCTCAAATTCCTTTTTCTGTTTGGTTACCATTAGCAATGGCTGCTCCTACACCTGTTTCTTCATTAGTTCATTCATCAACATTAGTAACAGCAGGGGTTTATTTATTAATTCGATTTAATATATTTATATTTAGAGGAGTAAAAATATATTTATTAATAATAGCTAGTTTGACTATATTAATATCAGGGTTTTCAGCAAATTTTGAAAATGATTTAAAAAAAATTATTGCTTTATCAACTTTAAGTCAATTAGGTTTAATAATAAGAATTTTATCACTAGGAGAAGTAGAAATAGGTTATTTTCATTTAATTATACATGCATTATTTAAGTCACTATTATTTATATGTAGAGGTTTAATTATTCATTTAATACTAAATAATCAAGATATTCGAGTAATAGGAAATTTAGTAGGGTTTTATCCTTTAACAAGAGTAATTTTTGTATTTTCTTCAATATCATTATGTGGATTACCATTTTTATCCGGGTTTTATTCTAAGGATTTAATTATAGAATCATTTTTAATACAAAAAATAAATATATTTAGAATTATTATAATTTTTTTTGCTACTATATTTACTGTATCATATAGAATTCGTTTAATTTATTTAGTGTATTTAAATCATATTATAAAATTAAATTTTTTTTTTTTAAATAATGAAGATAAATTTATATTAAAATCAATATATGGATTATTTATTTTATCAATTTGTGGTGGATATATATTTATAAATTTATTTTTTTATATTGAAAAAATTATTATTTTAAAATTTTTTGAGAAAAATTTAATTTTTTTAATTTTATTTTTTGGTGTAATATTAGGAATTAAAATTTCCCAATCTGAAAGAAATTATTCATTATTAATAAAGATTTTTTTAAGAAAAATATTAGGATTAGAATTTATTATAAATTTAATTTACTTTAATCCCATAAAAAATGCTTTTAAATTTTATCAAATTGATAAAGGAATTATTGAGTATATTCAAGTTAAAGGGGTAACAAATTTTATAATTGAAATTTTAAAATTTTATAATCTAGATTATTTAATTTTAAAAAGAATTTTATTTTTTTTCATTAGTTTAATAATAATTTATTTATTTTTTAATTAAATTTAAATAGCTTAAAGAAAGAGTTTGATATTGAAGATATCAAGGTGATTATAAATCTTTAAATAAATTTATAAATAAAATTATTAATTTTTTAATGAAATTAAAATGTTTTTTTTAAACTATATAAACTTTATAAAATAGTAATATTAATTAAATATTATTTATTAAGTTAGAAGCTTAATTTATTCTATTTTTTTAATTGGGGGGGGGTCCAATAAGATTATTAACAATAATCAGCCTCTTTTTTGGCTTCAATTAATTTAAAATAAAAATGGGTTAAATAACCAAAAATTTAAGTCGAAATTAAATTGTAAAATTTACTTCATAATTAAGATTTAAATGAAAATTTAATTTTTATATGCAATATAAATGTTATTAATTTAACTAAAATCCTATTTTAATCAAATTAAAGTGTTAAAATTATATTCATAAAATAAGCCAATAAATAAAATAATTATAATAGAAAAGAATCTAAAAAATCATAAAGAATTATAATTTATTATAGGGATAATTGTAATTAAAACAATAAATTCAATATCAAAAATTAAAAAAATTATTGAAATAATAATAAATTGATTTGATATTCTATAATTAGTAGGATTTAAAGGATTAAAGCCACATTCAAATGGTGAAGATTTTTCAAAATCATAATATTTTTTTTTTGAGAATATAAAATTAATAAAAATTAAAATAGATATAATTAAAATAGGAATAAAGGATAAAATAATAATTGATAGAATTATCTATAATAATAGAGATTATATTATTTAATTGGAAGTTAATTGTAATATTTATACTATATAGATAAAATGATCATCAGTAAATTCATGTGTAAACAAATAATCATACAATATCAACAAAATGTCAGTATCAAATTGCTGCTTCGTAACCAAAGTGGTGGTTTTTGGAAAAATGATTTATATATATTCGAATAGAACAAATAATTAAAAATAAAGTTCCAATAATTACATGGATGCCATGAAATCCAGTAGTTAAAAAAAAGATTGATCCAAAACATGAATCAGAAATTGTAAATGGTGCTTCTTTATATTCAATAAATTGAAAGATTGAGAAAATAATTCCTAATATAATAGTATTAATTAATGAATAATAAGATATTTTTATTTTATTAAAAATTAAACAATTGTGAGATCATGAAATTGTTATTCCTGAAGAAATTAAAATAATAGAATTTAATAATGGAATATCATAAGGATTAAATATTTTAATTCCTTTTGGTGGTCATAATACTCCAATTTCAATTCTAGGAGATAAGGAAGAATGAAAGTAAGTTCAAAAAAAAGAAATAAAAAAAAAGATTTCTGAGATAATAAAAAGAATTATTCCAAATCGTATATTATTTATAACAAATTTTGTATGACATCCTTGAAATGTTCTTTCTCGAGTGACATCTCGTCATCATTGAAATAAAATAGAAGATAGAGAAATAGTTCTTAAAAAAATTAAAATATTTGAGTAGAAATAAAATCATTTAATTATTCCTAAAAGTAAAAAAAGGACATTAAATGATAATAAAATTGGTCATGGTCTTAAAGTAACTAAATGATATGGATGGTTAGAGTTATTCATGTTAATGAAAAATTAAATTTAAAATAATAATAATAATATATTAAATTTCATTTGAATATAAAGAACTTAAGGTTATAAAGACATATGATTGGATAATTGATACAGAAATTTCTAATGTTAAGAGAAGTATTTGGATAATTAATAAGATAAATAAAATATAATTATTAATAATATTTTCTTCAGTTGAACCTAATAAACATAAAAGAAGGTGACCAGCAACTATATTAGCTGAGAGTCGAATAGCTAAAGTTCTTGGTCGGATAATATTACTAATTGTTTCAATTATAACTATAAATGGTATAAGAATTGAGGGAGTTCCTAAAGGAATAAGATGAGAAAGTATATGTTTATAAAAATTAAATCAACCATAAAATATAATTCCTAATCAAATTGGTAAAGATAAAGTTAAAGTAATAACAAGATGTCTAGTTGGATTAAAAATATAAGGGAATAATCCTAAGAAGTTAAAAGTTAAAATAATAAAGAAAATTATTAAAAAAAAATTAATATTATTATAATTTTTGGTTTTTAAAAGGTTATTTATTTCTTTAAATAAAAATATAAGGAATAGATTAATAAAAATAAAAAATTTATTTTTTTTGAATCAAAATGAGTAAGGTATAAGTAAAGGAATAAAAATTATGAAAATTCAATTTAATTCAAATCAATGATTTAAAGAAGTTGCTGGGTCAAAAATTGAGAATAAGTTAAATAGCATAAAATTAAATTTTTCAGTTTAAATTATATTTATTTATATAAATAAATATGGGTTTAGGAGAGTGAATAATGGAAAAATTGAATTTGATTAAAATTATAAACATGAAAAAATTTATATAAATATATAAATAAAATCATTTTAGAGGTCTTAATTGAGGAATAAAAGAATATTTTTTTAAAAAAAATAATTTTTAAATGACATTTAAATGTTATATATTAACTAATTCTTTTCATTAAGGGTAGATGTAAAATTACCAATGAAAAGTTTAAGAGACTTTAGCTTACTTTAAGCTTCTTAATGAAAAGAATAATTTAATTGAATGATTTTATTCAATTAATAAAATAAGGTAAATTTGTAGCTTCAATTATAATAGGTATAAATGAGTGATTTGCACCACAAATTTCTGAACATTGACCAAAAAATAGTCCTGGACGATTAATAAAGATAAAAGCTTGATTAATTCGTCCAGGAGTAGCATCTATTTTTACTCCTAAGGATGGGATAGTTCAAGAATGAATAACATCAGTTGAAGTGAAAAGTATACGAATTGGGGTATTAATAGGTAAAATTACACGATTATCAACATCAAGAAGACGAAATATTCAATGATTTATTTCTTCATAATTTTGTATATAGGATTCAAATTCAATATTAAAAAAATCAGATATTTCATATTGTCAATATCATTGATGACCAATAGTTTTTAAAGAAATAATTGGTGAATTAGTTTCTTCAAGTAAATAAAGAATTTTTAATGAAGGTGATGCAATAAATAGAAGAGTAATTATAGGAATAATTGTTCAAATAAATTCAATTAAATGATTATGAATTATAAATCGATTAGTAAATTTATTATAAATTAAAAATAATATAATATAAGAAATACATGTAGTAATTAAAATAATAATTATTAAAGTTAAATCATGAAAAAAAATTAATTGATCTATATTTGGAGTATTAGAATCTTGAGTTGAATATGAATTTCATGTATGAATTTATAATAAAAGTTAAAAACTTTATTATTGGTGTTTAAAACCAATGTACTAATCTACCATATTATACAAAAAAAAAATAAAATTGAATAAATAAGTATTTAATTAAAAATTTTTGGAATTTCTAAATATGAATGATTTAAAGGTGGAGAATAATGAAATCATTCAATATTTGATGATATAAAAAATTTAAATAAGGAAATTCGTTGTGAAATAAAAGCTTCTCAAATAATAAAAATTAAAAAAATTAGTGATAAAAATGAAATTAATGAACCAATAGATGATAAAATATTTCAACATATAAATATATCAGGATAATCAGAATATCGTCGTGGGAATCCATTTAATCCAAGAAAGTGATGAGGAAAGAATGTTAAATTTACTCCAAAGAATATTATAATAAATTGAATTTTTAATATTTTTTTATTTAATGAAAATCCAAAAAATAATGGGAATCAATGAATAAATCCAGCAATAATAGCAAAAACAGCTCCTATAGATAAAACATAATGAAAATGTCCAATAACATAATAAGTATCATGAAGAATAATATCTAAAGAAGAATTAGATAGAATAATTCCTGTGAGTCCTCCTATTGTAAATAAAAAAATAAAACCTATACTTCAAATTATTGAGGGGGAATAATTAATTTTTGATCCATAAATTGAAGCTAATCATCTAAAAACTTTAATTCCAGTAGGGATAGCAATAATTATTGTTGCTGAAGTAAAATAGGCTCGAGTATCAACATCTAATCCAACAGTAAATATGTGATGAGCTCAAACAATAAAACCTAATAATCCAATAGTAATTATAGCATAAATTATTCCTAAAGATCCAAAAATTTCTTTTTTTCCACATTCATTAGTAATAATATGAGAAATAATACCAAATCCTGGTAAAATTAAAATGTAAACTTCAGGATGACCAAAAAATCAAAATAAGTGTTGATATAAAATTGGGTCACCCCCTCCAGCTGGATCAAAAAATGAAGTATTGAAATTTCGATCAGTTAATAATATAGTGATTGCTCCAGCTAAAACTGGAAGTGAGAGGAGAAGAAGAATAGCTGTAATTAAAACTGATCAAGCAAATAATGGAATAAAATTTAATGAAGGAGTTTTAGAGTGTATATTTAAAATTGTTACAATAAAATTAATAGCACCTATAATAGAAGAAATTCCTGCAATATGAAGAGAAAAAATTCCAAGATCAACAGATGGAGAATTATGCCCTATAATAGAAGATAAAGGAGGATATAAAGTTCATCCAGTACCAACACCTGAACCAATAACATTACTTGAAAGTAATAAAGATAAAGATGGAGGTAGTAATCAAAATCTTATATTATTTATACGGGGAAAAGCTATATCAGGGGCAGCTAATATAAGGGGGACTAATCAATTTCCGAATCCTCCAATTATAAAAGGTATAACTATAAAAAAAATTATAATAAATGCATGAGCAGTAACTAAAGTATTATAGATTTGATCATTTCCAATTAATTTTCCTGGGGTACCTAATTCTATTCGAATAATTATACTTAAAGCTGAGCCAATTATTCCAGATCATAATCCAAAAATAAAATATAAAATTCCAATATCTTTATGATTAGTAGAATATAATCATTTTTTCAATACTATGACTGATTAAAGTGATAAATTGTAAATTTATTTATGAAATAAGAATTTCTAGTATTAAAATCTTATAATTTAAAATAAAATATTAAATTGCAAATTTAAAAACATAATTATTATTATTAAGATTTATAAAAAAAATTATATTTTTAACTTTGAAGGTTAGAGGATTAAATTATCTTAAAATCTTAAGGAGAAAAAATTATTAATAAGAATCTAAGAATTAAAAATCTGGGTAAAAAAATTAAAGAAAAATGAGTAAGTGGTCTAAAATTAATTATATAATTAAATTTAATTAATGATAAATTGAGAAATTTAATTAAGATATTTAAATATAAAATAATTGATAAAGTTGAAAAGGTTAGTAAGGTTCAGATAAAAAATAATTGATTTTCTTTAATTAAATAAAGTGTTCTAAAATATTTAATAGAAAAGGAGGTTATTGGTGGGATTATTCTTAAATTTATTAATGAAAATGAAAAAAAAAAAAAAAAATAATTTAAATTTATATTTCTAGAAAGTAATTTTAATCTAATGTTATTAAAAGAATTTAAATAATTTAATATTAAACAAATAATAAAAAGGAAAAAAGAGTAAAAAATAAAAAAAATTAAAAAAATTTTTAAATCAATAATAATAGAAAAGATTATTCAACAAGAATTGTTAATAGAAGAGAAAGCTATTAAAATTTTAAAATTATTATGAAAAATTGATTTAATAGTTCTAAAAATAATAGTAATAAAACATATGGATATAAAGAATAAGTTTATTTTTAAAGGTAAATTTATAATAATTAAAAATGAAATGAATTTATTACTAGTTGAAAATAAAAAAATTAATAATCAATTTATATTTTTATAAATAAATGGTGGTAATCATGAAAATGGAAAAAGTCCAATCTTTAATGCTAATGCTAAATATAATCATAAAAAAAAATTTTCTAAATTATAATTAAAATTTAATGATCAAATTAAAATAATTCTAGAAGTTGATTGAATAAGAAAGAATGAAGGAATTATTGAGGTTGAACTATTTGATTGAATTAATATAAATATAAAAATTATAGTATTAATTTCAAGTAAAATTCATAAAAAATTTAAATTTGAGGAAGTTAAAGCTAGAATGTTGGATAAAATTATTAATAAAATAGAAATATTATTTATAAATTTATTATTAAATGATGAATTTAAATTTAATTTTAAAATTTTTTTGATATTATAGAATAAATTAATATATGGTTAGAGTATGAATCTAAAAGCTTATTTAGCTGATCTATAATATATATATATATATATATATATATATACAAGTAAATAAATATTAATAAATTAATATATTTTAGTGTTTATGCATAAAAATTTTTGAAGTTTTTGGGAGTTTAAAATAAACTAAATATAAATAAATTTAAAAATTAAAGATAAAAATAAAATATTCATTATATTAAAGATAAAAATAAAATATTCATTATATTAAAGATAAAAATAAAATATTCATTATATTAAAGATAAAAATAAAATATTCATTATATTAAAGATAAAAATAAAATATTCATTATATTAAAGATAAAAATAAAATATTCATTATATTAAAGATAAAAATAAAATATTCATTATATTAAAGATAAAAATAAAATAAAAATAGAGAAAAAAAATATTCAATCACTAAATAAATTCCGTTCAAAGGGTCTATTCAATCACCAAACAAATCCCATTCAAAGGACCTATTCAATCACCAAATAAATTCCGTTCAAAGGGCCTATTCAATCACCAAACAAATTCCATTCAAAGGGCCTATTCAATCGCTAAATAAATTCCGTTCAAAGGGTCTATTCAATCACCAACCAAATCCCATTCAAAGGACCTATTCAATCACCAAATAAATTCCGTTCAAAGGGCCTATTCAATCACTAAACAAATTCCGTTCAAAGGGCCTATTCAATCACCAAACAAATTCCATTCAAAAGGCCTATTCAATCACCAAACAAATTCCGTTCAAAAGGCTTAATTCAATCACTAAATAAATTCCATTCAAAAGGCTTAATTCAATCACCAAATAAATTCCGTTCAAAGGGCCTATTCAATCGCTAAATAAATTCCGTTCAAAGGGCCTATTCAATCGCTAAATAAATTCCATTCAAAAGGCCTATTCAATCGCTAAATAAATTCCGTTCAAAGGGCCTATTCAATCGCTAAATAAATTCCGTTCAAAAGGCCTATTCAATCACCAAACAAATTCCGTTCAAAAGGCTTAATTCAATCACTAAATAAATTCCATTCAAAAGGCTTAATTCAATCACCAAATAAATTCCGTTCAAAGGGCCTATTCAATCACTAAATAAATTCCGTTCAAAGGGCCTATTCAATCACCAAATAAATTCCGTTCAAAGGGCCTATTCAATCACTAAATAAATTCCGTTCAAAGGGCCTATTCAATCGCTAAACAAATTCCATTCAAAAGGCCTATTCAATCACCAAACAAATTCCGTTCAAAGGGCCTATTCAATCGCTAAATAAATCCCGTTCAAAGGGCCTATTCAATCGCTAAACAAATTCCATTCAAAGGGCCTATTCAATCACCAAATAAATTCCGTTCAAAGGGCCTATTCAATCACCAAATAAATTCCGTTCAAAGGGCCTATTCAATCGCTAAACAAATTCCATTCAAAAGGCCTATTCAATTACCAAATAAATTCCGTTCAAAGGGCCTATTCAATCGCTAAATAAATTCCATTCAAAAGGCCTATTCAATCACCAAACAAATCCCATTCAAAGGACCTATTCAATCACCAAATAAATTCCGTTCAAAGGGCCTATTCAATCGCTAAATAAATTCCATTCAAAAGGCCTATTCAATTATCAAACAAATTCCGTTCAAAGGGCCTATTCAATCGCTAAATAAATTCCATTCAAAAGGCCTATTCAATTATCAAACAAATTCCGTTCAAAGGGCCTATTCAATCGTTAAATAAATTCCGTTTAAAGGGCCTATTCAATCGCTAAACAAATTCCGTTCAAAGGGCCTATTCAATCGCTAAATAAATTCCATTCAAAGGGCCTATTCAATCACCAAACAAATTCCGTTCAAAGGGCCTATTCAATCACTAAATAAATTCCATTCAAAGGGCCTATTCAATCGTTAAACAAATTCCATTCAAAAGGCCTATTCAATTACCAAATAAATTCCATTCAAAGGGCCTATTCAATCGCTAAACAAATTCCATTCAAAAGGCCTATTCAATCACCAAACAAATCCCATTCAAAGGACCTATTCAATCACCAAATAAATTCCATTCAAAAGGCTTATTCAATCGCTAAACAAATTCCATTCAAAAGGCCTATTCAATCACCAAACAAATTCCATTCAAAGGGCCTATTCAATCGCTAAACAAATTCCGTTCAAAGGGCCTATTCAATCGCTAAATAAATTCCGTTCAAAAGGCCTATTCAATCACTAAATAAATTCCGTTCAAAGGGCCTATTCAATCACTAAATAAATTCCATTCAAAGGGCCTATTCAATCGCTAAATAAATTCCGTTCAAAGGGCCTATTCAATCGCTAAACAAATTCCATTCAAAAGGCCTGTTCAATCACCAAACAAATTCCGTTCAAAAGGCTTAATTCAATCACTAAATAAATTCCATTCAAAAGGCTTAATTCAATCACCAAATAAATTCCGTTCAAAGGGCCTATTCAATCGCTAAACAAATCCCATTCAAAGGACCTATTCAATCACCAAACAAATTCCATTCAAAAGGCCTATTCAATCACCAAACAAATTCCATTCAAAGGGCCTATTCAATCGCTAAACAAATTCCGTTCAAAGGGCCTATTCAATCACCAAACAAATCCCATTCAAAAGGCCTATTCAATCACCAAACAAATTCCATTCAAAAATTCCGTTCAAAGAGCAAAATTTATTCAACAAGATAAATAAATTTAATTTTAAAGGTTAAAATTATTTAATTAATAAAGAAATTTTATTTAAAAAAAATGAAATTTATTTAATTAAAAAGTAAATTTTCTATGAAAAATTAAATTTCCAAATCAAAAAAAATAAATTTTTTGCGTAATCAATTTAATTTTTTAAAAAAAAAAATCAAAATAAATTAAATTAATTTAATTGATTTTTTATTTAATATACAAAAAAAAGAAATTTATCTTTAAATTATGAGTTTAAAAGCTTGAATTTAGCCTATTTGTATAGAAAAAAAAATAATGAAGGTAAAATTTACATAATTTATTACATCAAAATAATCCTTTATTCAGGCACATCATT